TGGAGCCAGAATAAATCGACCATAATAAAGACGTTTACTGTCTGTTCTTGATTCAACACACTTCCACTGTAGTGTCCGAGTAGATACTGTTACTTTCTCTCGAACCATAGTAATAATATTTTTTTTGATTGAATTATTTATTTCTCTTGTTTCTCTTGAAATTGATTCACTGTTTATTTCTACACACGTCTTTTTTTCGGAGGTCTACAGCCATTATGTGGCATAGGGGTTACATCCCGTACAAAAGTTAATAGGATACCACTTCTACGAATAGCTCGTAATGCGGCGTCTCTTCCGAGACCGGGACCTTTTATCATGACTTCTGCTCGTTGCATACCCTGATCTACTACTGTACGAATAGCATTTGCTGCTGCAGTTTGAGCGGCAAAGGGTGTCCCTCTTCTCGTACCATTGAATCCACAAGTACCGGCCGAGGACCAGGAAACCACCCGACCTCGTACATCTGTAACTGTGACAATGGTATTATTAAAACTTGCTTGAACATGAATAACTCCCTTTGGTATTTTACGTGCACCAATACGTACATTTCTACGTAAACCAGTTCTCGGTATAGCTTTTGCCATATTGTATCATCTCATAAATATGAGTCAGAAATATATGGATATATCCATTTCATGTCAAAACAGATTCTTTATTTGTACGCTGAGCCCTTTAGTGAGTCTGATTATCTAGTGAGTCTGATTATCCCTTTATCCTTGTCTTTGTTTATGTCTCGGGTTGGAACAAATTACTCTAATGCGCCCCCGTCTACGGATTAGTCGACATTTTTCACAAATTTTACGAACGGAAGCTCTTATTTTCATATTTTTCATTCCTTATCTTAATTCTGAATCTACTTCTTGGTAGAAAATAAGTTTCTTGAAATTTTGAATCTCGAATCGTATTGAATAAAAATCACCTAATCTTTTGAATCCTTGTTTCGGAGTCGATAAATTATACGTCCTCTGCTTGAATCATAACGACTTACTTCAATTTTGACTTTATCCCCGGGTAGTATCCGTATAAAACTACGCCGGATCTTTCCCGAAACATAACCTAGAATCAGATCCTCATTATCTAACCGAACCCGGAACATGCCATTGGGAAGCGATTCAGTAATGAAACCTTCATGAGTCCATTTTTGTTCTTTCATTCCAGGTAAAGCCTCCTTGAGGTATCAACTAATGGAGGAGAAACGATATTAGACAACTCACCCCCCTTTCTTTTTATATTTCTCAAATAGGAAGAGGTTTCAGATTTCATTTGGATATTAAATGGATTACCATATATAACATAAAATTTCTCCGCCGATTCCTTCTAGTCGAGCTTCCCGATCTGTCATTATACCCCGAGAAGTGGAAAGAATTACAATACCCATTCCACCTAAAATTCTAGGAATTCGTTGAGAGTTAGAATAGATTCGTAGACCGGGTCGGCTGATCCGTTTTAAATTTAAAAAATTTCTATAGGGTCTTTTCCTATTCCTGCTATGTCGCAGGGTTAAAACCAAAAAATTTTTGTTTTTTTCTCGATGTTTTCTGACGTTTTCGATAAAACCTTCTCGGAAAAGTATTTTAACAATATTTTCGGTAATATTAGTAGACGCTATGCGAACAACTCTTTTTCTATCCATATCAGCATTTCGTATAGAGGTTATTATCTCAGCAATAGTGTCTCTACCCATGATGAATTAAAACTTTTGTCGTCCCAAAATTGGATATAATTAACATGTTTTTCGTTTTTTTTTTTATTGGTTTATGAATATAAATTTTTCAAGGTATATGCGCAAAACACAAGCTACAAATTAATCTAGTTCTTAATCTATTTCCCTTCAAATACCCCAAAAATTCAGATCTCTTTTTTTTTTCTTTTATAATACTTCGGGAGCTAATGAAACTATTTTAGTAAAATTTAATTGTCTCAATTCGCGGGGGATTGCCCCAAAAATGCGAGTTCCTTTTGGATTTCCTTCTTGATCAATCACAACTGCAGCATTGTCATCATATCGTATTATCATACCGCTGTCACGTTTAAGTTCTTTACAGGTACGAACAATTACAGCTCTGACTACTTCTGATTTTTCTAGGGGCATATTTGGTACGGCTTCTTTGATCACAGCAACAATAATGTCACCAATATGAGCATATCGGCGATTACTAGCTCCTATGATTCGAATACACATCAATTTTCGAGCCCCGCTGTTATCCGCTACATTTAAATAGGTCTGAGGTTGAATCATATAAATTTTTGAATCTATTCTTCCAATGCAAAGGATGAAGAAAATAAAAGAAATATTGTTTGTCTAAGTCTAAAAAAGAAATAGGCGATTTTGTTTCATCCCCAAGACTCATTTCTCTACGTTCTACATTTTTATCCCGAAATAATAAATTGAGTTCGTATAGGCATTTTGGATGCTGCTATTAAAATAGCCCTTTTAGCTATATTTTCGGTTACTCCACCCATTTCATATAGTATTCGCCCCGGTTTAACAACAGCTACC